TGATTGAAGGTAATGTCAGAATTTTATATTTCTAGATATAATTCCTTCATCTATTCACTTGATCTTTTTTCTATCCATCTTATATCAATAAGATAGATTAAGGGGCAGTAGTAGAGAAAGTTATACAAAGCTATATACGAGTCATCCCCCCCTCGTTTTTTGTATTTCATTGATTGAATTTGAATTTCGTTTGATTAAGACGAAGTTCCGTAAAAACCTCCGCTTTCTTTGAAATATCATGAACAGTTCCTGTAGGTTGAGCTCCTTTTTCAAGGAAATATAGAATAGCAGGAACATTTGAATAAGTTTGATTCTTTATCGGATCATAAAAACCCACTTTCCGAAGATCTCTTCCTTCTCTTCGGGATCGAGCATCAATTGCAACGATTCGATAGACGGCTCATTGGGATAGATGTAGGTGAACAATACCCCCCCCCCTAGAAACGTATAAGAAGTTTTCTCCTCGTACGGCTCGAGAAAAAATGATTCAAAGTTATGTCGATGTATAGAATTCCAATGGCAAATAGATCTATAAAATCATCAAATTCATTAGACTATGATTTAATTTAAGTCCTTTTTTTTGTTCTTCTTTCCCCAAAAATATAAAATCATTCGTACTCATAACTCAAGTTGGATAACTCTCAAATAGCTCAAAGGACAACCCTTAGGCATTTCATTTATTGAGCGGTCTCTAACCCCCTTTTTGTTTGTCTCGTTTAAAATCTATTGTATTCGTCATTCTGATCCTAATCCTAGTTTTTGAGACAATTGAAAACGGCGTTTCCTTGTTCCGGGATCCTTTATTTCTGTTTTAAATCATTGGGTTTAGACATTACTTCGATGATCCTTAATCCTTTCAAAATGGCAGCAACATACCTTTTTTTTGTGATTTATTTTTATCAAAGAATCATACGAACGGTTGATTCCCGCACGATACACTTTTGATTGAAAGTGTTCTACAAATTCAAACAAATTTTCTTTTTGGATTTTAAACTTGCTTGAATTGTATCCTTTCGTCTATATCGAAGATATACTTACAAAGTATTTCCAACTTCTTGATTGGCACTAACCCTAGATCCTTGCCCCCGAGAAATGAATCAATACTTTCTACTCGAGCTCCATCATGTACTATTTACATTACAACCCAACAAAAAAAGAAAAGAGGGGTTCTTCTAGTGGAGCAGAACAAACGATGTCGAGCCAAGAGCACCTTCATTCCTATATAACTATATAATAAAATTTGAATATAAAAAAATGGTGGGTGTAAAAATCCACAACTGATCATGTCCTTCAAGTCGCACGTTGCTTTCTACCACATCGTTTCAAACGAAGTTTTACCATAACATTCCTCTAGTTTGGAGCCGGTATGTAATTGATTCAATTATGGAACCATGAATAGTCATTGTTTTAGTCGGTACATAGTAATCTATACTTGTTTCTTTTTTTTTATGGATGTGTAGATATTTTTCTGAAGATGTCTCATCAAGAATTCAACTTAATCCCGTATTTTATTGTATGAATGCAACATTTTTTATTAGATTTTCTTATATCTATAATCTAGATAGATTATATATCTATAAAATGATTTATATTTTTATATCTTTTATACCTATAAAATTACATATAAATATAAAATTAGATATTCTAATATCTATAATTTATCTATAATATATCTATAATATATAAATAGTATAATAATAGAATATCTATAATATATAAATAGTATAATAATAATAGAATATCTATAATTATATATATATTATTATAAATATTCTAAAATAATTATAGATATGATAAAATATAATATTATTATATATTTTATAATACATAATATAATAGACATTTATATTTATATATTTATAAAAATTTTTATAAAAATCAAATTTATATAAAAATAAAAGGATACAAATATAAAATAAATGAGTTATTTTTGAATCTGCATCTTCAAGTGACACAATAGGATAGATTCATCAATCTAATACTTCTTCAAGTACGAAAGACTAATCTAATAATAAATCATTACAAATATTTAATTGAAAAAATTGACTACTTCGACATCATTACATCATTATTTGAGTTGAATAAAGTTTTACAAACAATAAAAAAAACCGCATTTGATCCTTATAAATAAGAGAGATAAATCCATGTTTCGTTTTGAACTGAACCAACAATGATTTAAAGCAAATAGATAGATCAAAAACAAATCCAATTTCTCTTCGTTTTTTTTCGTGAAGAAGATTTAGATCGTTATTCTTTCATATGATTGATAAAATAAGAACCGAAAGAATAGGAGATTTCTGTATCTTAGACTGAACAATTGTTACTGGAAGTAATTATGGATATTCTATGTGAAATATTTTAATTTAAAAAATTTTAAAGATCATAAATCTTTTTCACGAAAATCGAAACCTCATTGTCGCTGAAATAGAACGATAACAAATACATACATCTCAAAATTTCCTTCCTCATTTTTTAGGTATTTTGTTATATTTTGTTTGACTTGAGGTTCAGTAATCTTTCTGTAATTTTTCCATAAGAATCTTCCCATAAAGTAAAAAGTAAATAGAATGTATGAATTGCCCCGTCTGAATTGTTACATAGATTTACAATAATAGATTTACAATAATTCATTAGAGCCAAAGACGAAATACCTAAAACTGAGGTTCAAAGAAAATGGATTTGTTACATATGTAACTTGATTGTTTGTTAATGAGATTTGTACAGACACCGATATTGAAATTGATACCTTCCACTACTGATCTATTTACTGATCTATTTCACAAATAATATGGGATGATGAATCATAAATAAAAAAAAAGATCCTCTTTTACGGGATGCTAGACTATCTTGTCTAGGTACAAAGCCAAACGAGTCTTTGTTCCTATTTTTATTTGAGTTTCCCCTAACCTAGCCTTAAGAGACTTAATCCCATTAATTGAATTCCATTAGTACCAAGAAAACCCTCTTGTTTATTTTTTAATAAAACAATCCACAGAGAATTAATAATTAATAATTAGGCTACCTCATTTAAGGGATAGGGAATAATAGATAGGGAATATAGAGGCTTTTCTTTCGGATTTCGATCTAGAATGCATCATTGAGAATGCAAATGGATATGAGACGTAAGGTTTTTCTAAGTAACTAACCTTCAATATGAAGGGGATGGGCATAGAATCAAAGGCCCCTCCGACTTTTAAAGCAATCTTTATTCTGATATAATTGGTATGCTCTGGGACGGAAGGATTCGAACCTCCGAATAGCGGGACCAAAACCCGTTGCCTTACCACTTGGCCACGCCCCATTTAGATTTCTAGTCGACACTAATAAACACTAATATTGTTATTAGTCGTTCGTCAATTCCAGTCCAAATATTTATGGAATAGATTAGATTGTTGCTAGGATTTTGACACGTATAGACATAGAATTAAACTGAATTTATTGATCATTACATATAATTCAATTAAGATATTTATGAAAGTATGATTTCTTCTATTCTCTTTTGAGACTTGAAGTATTCTTGATTGGGTGAGTTAAAAGAAAAAGAAGGATTTTTTGGTCTACCCTACTTTATTCTTTTTTCCCTTATATCAATACCATATCAATAACTCAATCAAAATTCAATTATCTCCAAGAACAAAATGTTTGTTATGCTTAATATCTTTAGTTTGATCTGTATCTGTCTTAATTCTGCCCTTTATTCGAGTAATTTTTTCTTCGCCAAATTGCCCGAAGCCTATGCTTTTTTGAATCCAATCGTAGATGTTATGCCAGTCATACCTCTGTTCTTTTTTCTCTTAGCCTTTGTTTGGCAAGCCGCTGTAAGTTTTCGATGAAATATTTAATACTGCCCTAGAAAAATTCATGATTTCTTCGAGAAAAAAAAATTCTAACAATTGATAAGATTAGAAAAATCTTAGATTATGAACCCTCAATTAAAACATTGAAAGTCAAAGTATCGGATAGTCGCAATAAATCTGTATCACCTCATTCTAACCCTTTCCTTTTTCCAGTGAAAGGCACTATTAATTAGGGTCCCCCACAATATCTAATTGTGGGTATGAAAGAAAATTTTGGCAATGAAAGACTCTTAATTACAAATGATTTTTTGAAAATGCTTTTCCATTTCTAGAAACTACTTCTCATGTCTTGGTGTCAAAATAGGAGTCAAAATAGGATATGTGGTATAAAAATGGAAAATCTATTCTCTTTTTCCCAAAAAATGATCTTGGAGATTGTGTAATGCTTACTCTCAAACTCTTCGTTTACACAGTAGTGATATTCTTTGTTTCTCTCTTCATCTTCGGATTCCTATCTAATGATCCGGGACGTAATCCTGGGCGTGAAGAATGAAGAATAAAAAATAAAGGCATTTTCCTTACTTGATTTTCAAATTTTCTTCGGATTTTATCTATTCCACACCTTTAACTATGAAAAAAGAAAAAGGGTTCGAGAAATTCGAAAGATAAATAAAATATCAATTCATCAATGGAAACGGAAAGAGAGGGATTCGAACCCTCGGTACGAATAACTCGTACAACGGATTAGCAATCCGCCGCTTTAGTCCACTCAGCCATCTCTCCCATACATAAAGTAAAGATTGAAAAAGTCTTTCTTTATCTTTCTTTATTATTTTTTTATCTCTTTTTATTATATAGATATATACAACTTTTATCAGCAATTCCAATTCCATAAAGTAAGGGCTCGAAAAATATATTTCCAATAGAAATATAGAAAAAAAAAAAGAATCTTTCTTTGAGTTTGTTCAAAAGGGCCTTTTTATTTTATTCCCACGGCCCGGATAGGTACTGACCTATCCAGGCCCTTTTTTGTTCCAATGAATCATAGATAGAAAAAAATTTATCTGATTTGAAAACAAAAATGCTTGTTATTAAAGCAACAACAATAATAAGAAGAACTATTTCCATTCCTATGATATAGAGTCAAAATAGAATCCAAATGTGAGTTCTTCTTATTATTTTATAATTCTTTTTTTCTTGTTT